GAAAGATTGACGTTCTTTTTCTTTTCTTTCGAAGAGGTGGAATAGAATAACGCGGTTGAAGCCTAATGATCAGACGTCTGTAATGCATTGTCTGTCCCATAATAGGTCCCTTCTAGCTTCGAAATTTATTTCATCTAAAAAATAGAGAAATTCTATTGGCAATCTACTCCAGATTTTGAGAATGGGTTGGTTGAAAAATTCACGGTTCCATAGATCAAATAGTAAGAGATGAATATAACATATAGAAAGTGGATTCATACAGAGACTTCTTTCGTTATGTATGGATGTTGATAAGATTGCATTGATACAGAGACTTCTTTCGTTATGTATGGATGTTGATAAGATTGCATTGATACAGAGACTTACTGGAGGGTCCCATTGGTGTGCATCCAGTAGGAATTGAACCTACGAATTCGCCAATTATGAGTTGGGTGCTTTAACCACTCAGCCATGGATGCTTAACAGGGACCCTCGTACATGGTGAATAACCAAATTTGAATTGAACTAAAATCTTTAGAAAAAGCAAGAGTCTTGCTTTTTTGATTTTCTTGACTATACAGTTTTGTATTTTTTTGATTTTCTTTACTAGACAGTTTTGTATTTTTTTGATTTTCTTTACTAGAATTGGTGTATTTCTTTATTTTTTTAACTTTTAAAAATTTTATATAAAGGGAGGGATAAAACACAATGAATACAGAATGGAATCCAGACGAGAATCCACTAGACTTGGTGTATTTCTTTATTTTTTTAACTTTTAAAAATTTTATATAAAGGGAGGGATAAAACACAATGAATACAGAATGGAATCCAGACGAGAATCCACTAGACTTGGTGTATTTCTTTATTTTTTTAACTTTTAAAAATTTTATACAAAAGGAGGTATAAAACACAATGAATACAGAATGGAATCCAGACGAGAATCCAGAAGTAAGAGGTTGTCTTTTCCAAATGAGAGAGATATTGAGAGAAATCAAGAATTCTAAATCTTCCATAAAGTTCTGGAACCAATTGAATTCAGTGGGATCTTTCATTCACATTTTTTTCGACCCAGCACGGTTTTTAAAACTTTTTAATCCCCGCGTTTGGGTTATTTTAATTTCACGCACACGCAATTCACCGGGTTTAACTTTAACCAAGAAAATCGCTCGATTTTTCAATTTCATGATCAAGAGTCTAATACTCTTTGTAGTAGCGGTCCTTCTATATCGTCTTACCAGCCGCAATATGGTCAAAAGACCAAATTTCTTTTTGATAAGGCTTCTTCCTATTCCTATGAATTCCATTGGACCCGGAACTGATAGATTGGAAGAATCCTTTAGGTCTTCCAATATCAATAGGTTGGTTGTTTCACTCCTGTATCTTCCAAAAAGGATCTCTGAGAGTTCTTTCCCGAATCGGAACGAGAGTCCCCCAATAACTAAAGAGAGTCCCCCAATAACTAAAAAGTGTAGCACTAACTGGGGTTTTCGCAGGGGTTTGCGGTGGTGTAGGAACTGGATCAGAAAAAGGTGGTGTTCTAGCCAATTGAACCAATTGAAAGGATCTCCTGAGGAATTCATATATGAGAATAATTTTTATTCCGACTATCGATCGATTCTTTGGGATCTTCCAAGGGAAGGAGCGGAGATAGAATCAAACCGATTGCTGAAAAGCCTTTCTGGAATGTCCCGGCTATTCACGAAACGTCCGAAAAAAAGACCCGGTCGTTCTTTGTTCTATGACGACCTTCTTCTGGGCTCGACTCCTACTGAGAGGTCCACTAGAGATCGTAAATTGTTGAAGAAAGAACAAGATCTTTCTTTTGGCAGGCGATCGAAAAATAAAGAAAAAGTTAATCTTTTCCAGATAATCATGTATTTACAAAATATCGTCTCAATTCATCCTATTTTATCAGATCCGGGATTAGAAGAGAGAGTTCAAGAAATGGCAGATTTAGTCACTCGATCAATAACTGAAACTGAGCCGGAGCGAGTGTTTCAAAAGGGATTGGAAGAGCTAAAACAAAAAATAGTGGTATTTGCTAGCAACACCAGACTGGAGGCAGTCATTCAATACATAAGAAATGTATTGAGAAATGTATTGAATCGATTCTTTTTACTGAATAGATCCGAGAATCAAAGAACTCTAATGAAATATACGCTCAACCAACATTTCTCGAATTTGACAAAGAGTCAGAAGAGATGGTTCAATCCTCTTATTCTTCTTTCTCGAACCGAGAGATCCATGAATCGGGATCCTGATGCATATAGAGACAAATGGTCCACTTGGCTCAATAATTTACCGGATTTCGTTTCTGAGCAGAAGAGCCGTTTTCTACCAGTCTTCGATCGATTCAAGATATATACTTCGATGCGTTGGTTTGAGATTATCGCTGAGTTAGCTAAGTTCTTTGTGTCCACGCGACTTTCTTTCTTTTTGTCTAAGTTATTTCCTTTTTTCTTTGTGAGTTTCGGGAATAGCCCCATTCATAGGTCCCCGATCCACCCCTATAAATTGCTAGGTCTTCAATTGGATGATCATCAGATTTCATCTTTGTTCAATAAGAATAAGATACCAAAGTGGGCGATTGACTCATTCCATACTAGAAAGACTGGCAGGAAATCCTTTGATAACACGGATTCCTCTTTCTCAACGATATTCCACGATCAAGACAATTGGCTGAATCCCGTGAAATCATTTGATAGAAGTTTGTTGATATATTCTTTTTATAAAGCAAATCGACTTCGATTCGTGAATAATCCACATTACTTCGGCTTCGATTGTAAGAAAAGATTCCCCTTTTATGTGAAAAAGGCCCGTAGCAATAATTATGATGTTCTGTATGGACGATTCTCCAATACCTTGTTCGTTCACACCAAAAAATTGTCTTTTGACGTCGGTCAAAAAAAACATGCTTTTTGGGGGAGAGATACTCTTTCAGCATCAGCAATCGAGTCACAGGTATCTCAGGTATCTAATATATTCATTCCACTTTCACTTTCTGGTCTTTCTGGAACACCTCAACCTCTAATAGCTCGACCTCGAACAGAAAGAACTGATTCATTAGAAAGAACTGATTCATTTTCATCGATGTCATCGCTTGACAGTGCATGTCATGATGATGATAAATTTTTACCTGATATATTTTCATCGCTGTACAATCCCCAGTTTGAGTTTGAGAGCGAGTTCGCGAAGGGAATGGAGACGCCATTTTTCCCATCAACATCAACAGGGAATAAATTGCAAGGGATTGACAATCCAGTTTGTGGGTTAAGTGATGATGATGATGATGAGAAATATTTACCAGCTCGGGATGATGATGAGAAAGATTTACCAGCTCGGGATATTGACAATCCATGTTTTGAGTGTTTTGAGTTCAATCCATGTGATGAGAAAGCTTTACCATCTTCAGAAGGGAAGAACAATTCAAAGATGGCTTGTATAAGTGAGATTTTCCATCCAGGTTATGAGAAATATTGCCCATCCAAAACGAAGAAAAAAGAGAGGCTAAAGCAGAGGCTAAAGAGAAAACGCGCTCGGGAAAGGCAGATGTATAGAACCTTGCAACGAGATGCTTTTTTAAGAGATAGTGCTTTTTTAATTCGCTCAAAATGGAATCTCTTCCAAACATATATGCCATTCGCCCTTACTTCGACAGGGTACGGATATCTAAAGGTTGTATTTTTACATATTTTTTCACACCTATTGGATAGACTAAAGAGAAGTCCGAAAATTGGATACAAACTTGTATCCTGGTTTGCTGATATTTTTGTTGATATTATTGAGGTAGCAGCTAAAAAAGGGCGAATTAAACGGATTCAACTTTGTCTTAGAAACTGGAAGAGGAAATTTACGAACGTGATTCTGAATCTGACATTGTCTCTGATAAGTCAGATTCAGAGAAAGATCAGTCCGATTCAGAGCCAGATAAGTAAGATTCTGAAGTCACAGAAGAGGCGTCTGACCCGAGAGATGAGTCTTCGAAATGATAAGCCACCATTCATACCGGCATATCTGAGAGCGACAAAGGAGTTCTGCTATTCAATCTTTTTCCTTCTTCTTCTTGCTGGATATCTCGTTTATACAAATCTTTTCTCTATTTTCTCTAGCTCTAGTGAGTTACAGACAGAGTTCCCAACATTCAAATCTTTGCTGATGAACTCATCTATGATTGAGATTGAGGTGGAAAAACTTATGGATAGGTATCCTATATCTGAATCGAATTTTTTCTGGTTCAGGTTAACGAATCTCTTTCGAGGTGCTCTGCAAAAGATGGTATTGCGTTCTGCTTATGGAAGACGCTTTAATTTGAAGAGCAAGTTCCTCGATCTCATAAGTATCCCCATCGATCAACTCACTTTTGCGATAAATACGAGATATCTAAATCCTACAAGTAAAGAGATCTATTCATTGATAAGAAAAAGAAAAAAGGAAAGGGGCTATTGGATTGATGATAAAATAGCCTACTGGGCCGCAACCAGTGAGTGGGTTGAGGATGAAGAAAGAGACGTCTTGATTCAGTTCTCTACCTTAACGCCAGAAAAAAGGATTGATCAAATTTTATGGAGTCTTCTGACTCCTAGTGATCTTTTATCAAAGAAGGACTTTGATTCTCAAACGTTTGAACAGCCGGGAGAAATTTACTTACGAAACGTAGTTGACCTTCATAACAAGGATCTAATAAATTATGAGTTCAATCCATCTTCTTTAGCAGAAAGACGGATATTCCTTGCTTATTATCAGACAATCACTTATTCACAAACCCCGCCTGGAGCTAATAGGTTGCATGTCCCATCTCATGGAAAACCCTTTTCGCTCCGCTTAAACCTATCCCCCTCTAGGGGTATTTTAGTGATAGGTGAAATAGGAGTTGGACGATCCTATTTGGTTAAATACCTAGCGAAAAACTCCTCTCTTCCTTTCATTACGATATTTCTGGACAAATTCCGGGATGCAGTTTATCGTTTGGAAGATGAGGGTGTGATTGATGCCGATGAAGTTGACAGTGATGATGAGGTCGAATTTTTTATTGATGCTCGTGACGAGATTGAGACTGTTAGTGAAGATATTCATCTTTTTGACGGTATGGATATTGATCTTGATGCTCGTGGCAAGATTTTGCATGATCTGGATGCTCATGACGAGATTAATGGGGAGCTGGACCAGCTAACTAGGATGGATGAGCTAACTGTGGAGATGGACACGGTCTGGCGCGTAGCCCACGTTTATATGAGCCTTCAAATCGAATTAACAAAAGCAATGTCTCCTTGCATAATATGGATTCCAAACATTCATGAGCTGCCTTTCAGGGAGTCGGGTGCCTTATCTGCCGGTCTATTAGTGAACCTTTTCTCCTGGGATTGTGAAAGATCTTCCACTAGAAATAATCTTGTGATTGCTTCGACCCATATTCCCCGAAAAATGCATCCCTCTCTAATATCTCCACATAGATTAAATACGTGCATTAAAGTACGAAGGCCTTTTCTTTCACAACAACGAAAGCAATTTTGCACTCTTTCATATACTAGGGGATTTCTCTTGGACCCAAAAATTTTCCAGGCTAAGGGAGTCGAGGCCATACGCATGGGTTTCAATGCACAAGATCTTGTATCACTTACCGATGAGGTCCTATCGATTAGTCTTGCAAGTGGGAAATCAATTATAGACAGTAATACAATTAGATACGCTCGTCATAGACAAACTTGGGATTTTCGCGGTCTTGTAACGCGGACAAAAAATTCTCGGATGATTTTCTATCAGATAGGAAGGGCTGTAGCACAAACTTTACTTCTAAATTCCCCCCTAGATCCTATATCTATCTATATGCGGCAGCGAGTAGGTAACGATGTCGATCCTTATGTGTACAGAACGTACTACGAACTTGGAACGAGCATGAAGAAATTAACGATCCTTCTGTATATTTTGACTTGTTCTGCCGGATCGGTCGCTCAAGATCTTTTTTGGTCTCGACCCGGACCAGATGAAAAGAATGGGCTCGCTTATGGTAAACCCCTGGATGATAATTCGGATATAGTTCAAGGGCTGTTAGAAGTAGAAGGCATTCTAGCGGGATACTCACCGACAGAAAAAGATTGCAGTCAGTTTGATAAGGATCGAGTGACATTGTTTCTTCGGACCGAACCAAGGAGTCCCTCAGATATAATACACAATGGATATGCTTCTATGCTTGAGAAGAGATTTATCTATCAAAAAGACGAAACGCCGGAAATTCTTTTGGGGGGGATACAAGTCGACCCGGAGAAGGTGCTCTCCAATTTGATAGCTTTTTCTCCTAGAAGATGGTCCCCTTGGGGCTTTCTATTTGATTGGGTCGAAAAGGCCAATGACTATGAAGTGGGACTTCCCTATTTTTACAAGTCACTTTGGGAAGAGCATATGATAGAGGTCATCTTTGGGGCATCTGACGAGAATGAGCTTGAAGAGAATGATGAAGATGAAGGTGAACCGAATCCTGATCCTCTTGAAAAGAAGGAGCAAAAGAAGGAGAGGGGTTTGTATTATAAGCTTGAAGAGGAAGATGACAATCCGCTTGGACCTAATAAAAGCAGGTTTGATGATGAGTTTCACGAGGCGTTCTTGGAGAGTGTATACGAGACACGAATTAAAATGAGATCTTCCAAAGAACTAACCACTTTTCGAATAAGCCAATTCATTTGGAACCCTGCAAATCCATTCGTTTTCCTATCCGAATCCGAAGATCCGGCCTTTGCCTCTCTATTTGCACATCGAGACTTCTTTGCAAATGCAGATGAAGAGCTATTCAAGTGGTTTATTACTACCGAAATAAAAAGAATAAGAAAAAGCTGGCTTGTCGAAGAGCCAATAGAAAGGCGCTTCGAATGGTTGACTCATCACGAGAAATGGTTTAGAAGAACCAAGAGTTCATTATCTAACGCCTCTTTCCGTTCTACTGCTCTATCCGAGAGTTATCAGTATTTATCAAATCTGTTCCTATCTAACGGAACACTATTGGATCAAATGCAAAAGACATTGGTGCGAAAAGAATGGATTTTCCCGGAGGACATGAAAAAATTTTTCATGGAACAAAAAGCTACTGCTGAAACACGGAAGAATTGAAATCTTAGATCAAAAGACTATGTATGGATGGTATGAACTGCCTAAACAAGAATTCTTGAACAGCGAACAACCAGTTCAGATATTCACGACCAAGAAGTACTGGATTCTCTTTCGGATAAGCCCTTTTCCGGAGGTTTCTAATCTACCCTTATGTGATTCCTGTTGAAGCATATACTCGGGGGGTGGGTGCGGGGCGGACGATTTTCAAGCAGACTCCCCATTCATTAGATAGAGAAGATGGCCAAGATTTCGTGATCCGCTGCCGAACTTATTCCAATTCCAAGAGCTCGGATCGAGTCGGTATATCAATTCGATCCGAGCTCTCTTATT